TTAATCGTAAGCAAGAAGATTGTTTACGAAGAAACAACAAGAAAAATTCATATTCTGATACATAAGAGTTATATAGGAATCGAGATAGTCTTTTATTTTCTTTTGAAAAAAGAAAAATGGATTTCATTGAAGTAATAAGACTATTCCAATTCGAATAATAGTTGAGAAAGAATCGCAATAAATGCAAAGATGGAACATCTTGGATCCGATATTCAAGGAGTTGAACCAAGATTTCAAAATGGATAGGATAGGGTATTTCTATATGTGATAGATAATGTAAATGCAAAAATTTGTCTTCTAAAAAGGGAAATATGGAATGAATAGATCGTAAATTTTGAAACTTTGGTATTTCTTTTTCTTCCGGACAAGATAGTTGTCCTAGCGAGAATGGGATTTCTATAACGATTGCAAACCCCTCAAATAGAATCTGAGAATAAAACTTCGAATAAAAATCATTGCTGTGATCCAACAATCGATCTTGGTTAGGATGATTAACCGAATTAATCAAAAAATTCTGCTGATACATTCGAATAATTAAACGTTTCACAAGTAGTGAACTAAATTTCTTGTTATTACAACCAACAATTTCCACAGGTTCAGAACCATTTAATACATAATCATGGGCAAATGCATAAATATATTCCTGAAAGAGAAGTGGGTAAACGAAGTATTGTTGACGAGATTTCTGTTTTTCTGAATACCCTTCGAATTTTGCCATTTGTATTTCTACTTGAATCAGAGAAAAAAAGCATTTCTCGATTTATCAAATGATGATACATAGTGCAATATGGTCAGAACAGGGTGTTACATTTTTTTTTAACCCTGAAAAAAAAAAGGGAGTCTAATCCATAGATCTTTTTCTGCTCCTTTTCTATCTAATTAGTTTATGTTTGTTCTAATTACAAACAAAAAAGAACAAATCTTTTATTTTTGCAGGCCAATCGCTCTTTTGACTTTGGAATAAAGTCGCTTTATCAATATACTGCTTCTTTTACACATTCAATTCAATTCATAACATTCCTTTTCAATCCATAAAAAAGAATAATTAGGATTCCTAAAAAAAATTAAAGGGTCCACCGATAGGAAAACCCAACTTTTCCCCGCATCAGGCACTAATCTATTTTTAACGTCTAATTAGATCGGGGAATCATTTCAATTAAATTAAGAAGTTAAGCTCGTTGCTTTTTATTTTACCAGAATTAGAGCCAGGCTCTATCCATTTATTCACTAGACCCAGAAAATCGGAATTTTTTTATTCAAAAAAAAAAAGAAATTGATTTTATTACGACATGCTATTTTTTCCATTCATTACCTTTGAGGATCAGTCGTGGTCTTCTAGACTCTACCAAGAGTCTGGACGAATTTGTTGCTTCATCCAAATGTGTAAAAGATCATAGTCGCACTTAAAAGCCGAGTACTCTACCATTGAGTTAGCAACCCAGATAAAATAGGATCTTAGATACGATCGAAATCCAAAAATCGATGGAATTACACCGGACACTCCTGGCAAAACATTGAATTAGCAAGACATCAAAAGAAAGGTTTTATCACCCATTAAAAACACTCAAATACCAAAATAAACAGATCAGTTAAATTTCACTAAGGTTAAAGAGCGGCCCCAATCATAATAGCAAAATTGTTATTTTTTTAGCATTTAAATAGAAAAATCTTATATGTATATGAAAGTACATGCAAGGGGGGTAACCCTATCATTTGAGCAAAGTGTAGACAGAAATACCTAATAGGGAGTGACGATAAAGAGACCTATCTAGCTACAAATTCTATTTGTTCAATAGACCTTTGTCAATAGAAATACAATGGTAAGAAAACCAATTAGATACAAATAAGGAAATTAAATAAGGGCTTTTGTTGGATTGGCACGACATAAATGCAGCAAAAAAATAGGACTAAAAAAGAGGCAAATTGTGTCTAAATAATTAAGGGATATTAATGACCCTCCCCTACTTTTTTATTTTTTATTCATTTAGTTCTTCAATTAACTCAAAGTTCTTTCTTTATCTTTAAAGAATTCAGCTTTCCTTAAAATATCATAAACAGTTCTTGTAGGTTGAGCACCTTTTTCAAGGAAATCGAGAATAGCTGGAACATTTAAACAAGTTTGATTCTTTATCGGATCATAAAAACCAACTTTTTGAAGATCTCTTCCTTCTCTTCGAGATCGAACATCAATTGCAACGATTCGATAGACAGCTTATTGGGATAGATATAGATAAACAATGCCCCCCCTAGAAACGTATAGGAGGTTTTCTCCTCATACGGCTCGAGAAAATGATTCGAATTTCTATCTATAATACAAGTAGATAGAAATTCGACTATGACTTGCATTAATTTCCTTATAGAAGAAAAAACAAATTTCATTTATACTCATGACTCAAGTTGGCTAATTTTGACTGACAGAATTCAAAAGAGAAATCCTTCGAAATTTTTTGAGTCGTCTCTAAACTCTTTTCTTTATCTCATCTCGAACAAATTGACTTTTATTCCTTATTCTGATCTAATTCTATTGTTGAGATGGTTGAAAATCATGTTTACTTGTTCCGGAATCCTTTATCTTTGATTTGTGAAATCCTTGGGTTTAGACATTACTTCGGGAATTCCTATTCTTTTTTCTTTCAAAAGAGTAGCAACATACTCTTTCTTTTTTTCTTATTTCCTTCAATAAAGCATTTTCCTCTTCTAGAGAAATCGAATATGAACGATTGATTCTGATAGACTTTTAATCGAAAAAAATAAGTTGTCCAATCTTCCAAAATTAGACTTTTCTTATTTTAACCTTTCCATTTCTATATTAAGGATAGACTGACAAAGTTGGCCTAATTTATTAGTTTTCACTAACCCTAGATTCTTTCCCTTGATAAAAAATCAATTCTGTCTTCTCGAGCTCCATCGTGTACTATTTACTTACAAACAACCCAGCGCAAATTCGGTTCTGGACAAATAGAACAGACTATGTCGAGCCAAGAGCATTTTCATTACTATGGAAAATGGTGGATAGCAAAATCCACAATCGATCATCTCCTTCAAGTCGCACGTTGCTTTCTACCACATCGTTTTAAACGAAGTTTTACCATAACATTAACATTCCTCTAATTTCATTGGAAAGTGATATCGAGAATTGATCCAATATGGATGGAATCATGAATAGTCATTGGTTTTGTATACTAATTCAAACTTGCTATCTATGAAGAAATAGAAATATGGATAAAAGAAATAAGTATTTATCGGGGAAGACTCTGCAAGGATCCAATTTATTTAAACCCATATTCTATCATATGAATGAAACATAGTTTGAAAAAGAGGAATAAAATAGTTTGCTTAAGACTTATTTATTATTGAATTTCCATCCTCAACAGAGAACTCCAGATGATCAATCCTGAAATGAGAAGAATCAATTCTTGTCCAACAAATAAACTATGCCAATGAAATAATTAGCAGTTTTTTGTTAGTTATAAACTTTTCATAGTTCTTCGACTGGAATAACAGGAGTAACAAAAGAAAGAAAAAATGAAGTAAAAAAAGAGTGTAAAGTAAAATTAAGGTCTTTGCTTTTACTTATAGCATTCTTTCTTTTAGGTAACAAAAAGAACTAAAAATTCAAAATAAGAAAAGTATGATTTTTTATACAGTGTTTTCCCTCATAATTTTTTTCCAATCAATTCCAAAGTCGAGTAGACAGAATATATGAATTTCTCTCTAATCCTCACATTCCATTGATTTCGAAATGGGTATTTGGAAATCAGATAATGCCTAAAATACAAAAATCGAGTCTTTCTCCGTAGAATGGAAACCCCCTTTTCTTCACATTAGGTGTCAAATGGATCCTGTAAGAATTCCCACTTCATGGATATGGAGCATAAAGTTTATCTAAAAAGTTCGAATTTCAAAACACATATTCAAAACACATACACATATGAGTAATGAGTAGGAGCATATCCTGAATGTGCCTGACAGGCCAAAATTTTTAATGAAAAATAAAGATATTCAATTTGACTGGACTTGACACTTGATTTTGTTTTCTGAGAAAGAAAAACAATCATTAGAAATGCATCTAATCTAAGAGTTCATAAGAACTAATTATTCTCTTTAATAAGCTTTTGTGTCGTGCAGGGCACAATACGATTCTATCTTTCGTTTCATGAAAAAAAATCTGGGACGGAAGGATTCGAACCTCCGAATAACGGGACCAAAACCCGCTGCCTTACCACTTGGCCACGCCCCATTTCGTTTTATGCGACACTAAAAAACGGTATTAATATTATATATTATTCGTCACTCCCACTTCAATTACCTAAAAAATGCGGTATATTTTCTTGCTAGGATTCTAAACATGCGGATAATATAGAATCCAAAAAATGCATTGATCATTACATGGAATTCTATTAAGATATTATATGAAAGTCGAATTTCTTCCATTCTCATTTGAGAATGCGAATACAAGGAGGTATTTTGTGTTTGGGAAAGTCCGAAGAAAAAAGGATTTTGAATCCACCTTTTCTTTTCCTTTTTCCCTTAGAAAAATAACTCAATCAAAATCCAATTATCTACTCTACAAGAACGAAATGCTTCTTATGCCTAATATACTTAGTTTAACCTCTATCTGTTTTAATTCTGGTCTTTATCCGAATAGTTTTTTCTTAGCCAAATTACCCGAAGCTTATGCCATTTTCAACCCAATCGTGGATGTTATGCCTGTCATACCTGTACTCTTTTTTCTATTAGCGTTTGTTTGGCAAGCTGCTGTAAGTTTTCGATGAAATCTTTACTATTCTGTTCTGTCTGCCAAATTGAATGATGTATTCATTCCAAAAAAAGTGAAAAATGTAGAAGAGCCGAAAAGTCTTATATTATGAACTTTCAATTCTAAAATTCAAATTCTTCTACATTGAATGTATAGCTGCAACAATAAATTTGGATCAGCCTTTCTTTTCTACCCCCTGCACCTACGTTGAGCAGGTACCTTTAGGTACCCACACAATACTTAAACTAATTTTTGCTATTGATAAGACTGCTTATTATAAAGCAATTCTTGCAATTTTTTTTTAAGAATTGATTTTTGCATTTTTTAGGTGTCAAAATAAAAAAAACCATCCTAGTGGATCTGTGCGGTAAGGAAAAACAGGTAATCTATTCCTTAAAAAAAAATCTTGGAGATTATGTAATGCTTACTCTCAAACTCTTTGTTTATACAGTAGTGATATTCTTTGTTTCCCTCTTTATATTTGGATTCTTATCTAATGACCCAGGACGTAATCCTGGACGTGAGGAGTAAAAATCCAAAATTTTTGGGAATTTTTTCTTACAAATTGGATTTATTTCGTACATTTATCTATGAGAAAATCCGGGGGTTAGAATTCCTTACAATTCTAAAGTCCCAAGCGATCCGAGGGGGCGGAAAGAGAGGGATTCGAACCCTCGGTACAAAAAAATTGTACAACGGATTAGCAATCCGCCGCTTTAGTCCACTCAGCCATCTCTCCCCGTTCCAAATCGAAAGGTTTTCGTGATATGACAGAGGCAAGAAATAACGATTACAAAAAATCCTTCCTTTTTTCATTTCAAAAGTGCATAAAAATTATATTGCCAATTCCATTTTAGTTATATTCTTTTTTCTTAATGTTACTAAAAAAAAGGAGAAAATTCTTGTTTCTTCTTTCTAAAATTCGATACAGGCTGAGAGACAATCAGATATATTTTCTCTTCAGCGGGCATTTCCGTATAGGACTTGTTAGAATAAAAAAGCAGGTTATAGAAAAAAAAATTTTATCAAACCCACCATAAAATTGGAAAGAAAGATAAAGTAAGTAGACCTGACCCCTTGAATGATGCCTCTATCCGCTATTCTGATATATAAATTCGATGTGGATGAAATTGTTGTATAAGCGGATTTTTTGTATTTCCTTAGACTTAGACCGCGCAAGGCAAGAATTTTTCGCTATTTACGATTTCATATTCTTGTTACTAAACGTTCTATAGGAATAAGAAGAAATCGCAACTCTTTTCCGTTACACATAAAAATGGATTTCGAAAGTCCATTTTTCTTTTCAATATCTTTCTTTTTTTTTTCAGAATCCTATTTTAGTTCTTCCACCCATGCAATAGAGAGCGAATGAGAAAAGAGGGGTTATTTTTCTTTCCCTTAAAAGATAGGCTTTGAAATAGGAATCATAGAATAATCCTGAATTCAAATGTTTATTTCTTTATTTCTATAGTATAAGAAAAATGAATCTAATGAAATTCATGGATTTACCACGACTTCGGTTGTGACCCCATAGATAAAAATGCAAAATTTCTATCTTCGAGACCATTGAAAAAGGGCATTGAACGAGAAAGAAATCGTCCACAGATAATCAAACTATCATATGCCTAGTAATATGAGATGCTCGGAAATGGTTGAAGTAATTGAATAGGAGGATCACTATGACTATAGCCCTTGGTAGAGTTACTAAAGAAGAAAATGATCTATTTGATATTATGGACGACTGGTTACGAAGGGACCGTTTCGTTTTTGTAGGATGGTCCGGCCTATTGCTCTTTCCTTGTGCTTATTTCGCTTTAGGGGGTTGGTTTACAGGGACTACTTTTGTAACTTCTTGGTATACCCATGGATTGGCTAGCTCCTATTTGGAAGGTTGCAATTTCTTAACGGCGGCGGTTTCCACCCCTGCCAATAGTTTAGCACACTCTTTGTTGCTACTATGGGGACCGGAAGCACAAGGAGATTTTACTCGTTGGTGTCAATTAGGCGGTCTGTGGACTTTTGTCGCTCTCCATGGGGCTTTTGCACTAATAGGTTTCATGTTACGTCAATTTGAACTTGCTCGGTCTGTTCAATTGCGGCCTTATAATGCAATTTCATTCTCTGGTCCAATCGCTGTTTTTGTTTCCGTATTCCTTATTTATCCACTGGGACAATCTGGTTGGTTCTTTGCACCGAGTTTTGGCGTAGCAGCTATATTTCGATTCATCCTTTTCTTCCAAGGATTTCATAATTGGACGTTGAACCCCTTTCATATGATGGGAGTTGCCGGAGTATTAGGTGCAGCTCTGCTATGCGCTATTCATGGGGCTACTGTAGAAAACACTCTATTCGAAGATGGTGATGGTGCAAATACCTTCCGAGCTTTTAACCCAACTCAAGCGGAAGAAACTTATTCAATGGTCACTGCTAACCGCTTTTGGTCCCAAATCTTTGGTGTTGCTTTTTCCAATAAACGTTGGTTACATTTCTTTATGCTATTTGTACCCGTCACCGGTTTATGGATGAGTGCTATTGGCGTAGTTGGCCTGGCTCTGAACCTACGTGCCTATGACTTCGTTTCCCAGGAAATCCGTGCAGCGGAAGATCCTGAATTTGAGACTTTCTACACCAAAAATATTCTTTTAAACGAGGGTATTCGTGCGTGGATGGCAGCTCAGGATCAGCCTCATGAAAATCTTATATTCCCTGAGGAGGTTCTACCACGTGGAAACGCTCTTTAA